CAAAAATGAATATTTGTGAGCAGTGTGGATATCATTTGAAAATGAGCAGTTCAGATAGAATCGAACTTTTGATTGACCCGGGCACTTGGGATCCTATGGACGAAGATATGGTCTCCATGGACCCCATTGAATTTCATTCAGAGGAGGAACCTTATAAAGATCGTATTGATTCTTATCAACAAAGAACAGGTTTAACTGAAGCTGTTCAAACAGGCATAGGTCAATTAAATGGTATTCCCATAGCAATTGGGGTTATGGATTTTCAGTTTTTGGGGGGTAGTATGGGATCTGTAGTAGGCGAGAAAATAACTCGTTTGATCGAGTATGCTACTAATCGATCTCTACCTGTTATTATTGTGTGTGCTTCCGGAGGAGCACGTATGCAAGAAGGAAGTTTGAGCTTGATGCAAATGGCTAAAATATCTTCTGCTTCATATAATTATCAATCAAATAAAAAGTTATTCTATGTATCAATCCTTACATCCCCTACAACTGGTGGAGTAACGGCCAGTTTTGGTATGTTGGGAGATGTCATTATTGCTGAACCTAACGCGTACATTGCTTTCGCAGGTAAAAGAGTAATTGAACAAACATTGAATAAAACAGTACCCGACGGTTCACAAGCAGCTGAGTATTTATTCCATAAGGGCTTATTCGACCCAATCATACCGCGTAATCTTTTAAAAGGCGTTCTGAGTGAGTTATTTCAACTACACGGTTTTTTTCCTTTGAAAAACAGATATATATAATATAGAAATAGAACGAAAATATTAAAATCTAGAAAAAATAGAAGTGATTTCTATGCCTTGCCTACCAAGAACTTCCATTTTTTATTAGAAATCGAATCCCTTTTTGTTGGGTTGAATTAGTTTAGTTAGAGTCGCGAACTTATAATAAACTCTTTATCTTTAATAAAAAAAACTCTTTATTTTATTAGTAAGATAGAAAGAGTATTAAGGACGGGAGAATTCATAAAATTTCTTAAACTTAAAGTGGGTTGTCATACATATTCGTGTAGAAAGATGAATAGGTACACTAAATTTTCATTTAGTTCTCATTCCTTGCACTTATTAAGTACTTAATATTATTTATCTTAATATTATTTATAATAATTATAATATAATATAATAGATATACTTATGATATCTTTATATTTATAATAGATACAAATATTAAATTAATAGATATAAATATTAAATTGAGGTACCCGTTCTATGACAGATCTTTACTTACCTTCTTTTTTTGTCCCTTTAGTAGGCCTAGTATTTCCGGCGATTGCAATGGCTTCTTTATTTCTTCATGTACAAAAAAATAAGATTGTCTAGACCTGATGGGGCCAACCAGATATTTTTTTTTGTACAGATATTTGTTTAGTGTAATGCGGTATGATATGTGCCTTTTTTCCGAATACAAATGAAAGAACTGTTATGCATGCGGATACATGATATCCGTATAAATCCATGTATATACGGGTTATAAAAACGATCGGCAAATATTTTTATAATAGAAAGTCAATGTATCTAACCAATTACTCCTAAGGGTTCATATCAGAATAGTTTTAGTTGATGAAAGTTACTTTGGCATCAAGAAAAGTAAAGTCAATTTTTTTTTTCTGAATTCCAATCGAATGCAATCGGATCTAGTATAGTATGAACTGGCGATCAGAACATATATGGATAGAACTTATAACAGGGTCTCGAAAAGCAAGTAATTTTTTCTGGGCCTTTATTCTTTTTTTAGGTTCACTAGGATTCTTAGTGGTTGGAATTTCTAGTTATCTTGGTAGGAATCTGATACCTGGATTTCCTTCTCAACAAATTCTTTTTTTTCCACAAGGGATCGTGATGTCGTTCTATGGGATCGCGGGTTTATTCATTAGTTCCTATTTGTGGTGCACAATATCGTGGAATGTAGGTAGTGGTTATGATCGATTCGATAGAAAAGAAGGAATAATGTGTATTTTTCGTTGGGGATTCCCCGGAATAAATCGTCGCATTTTCCTTCGCTTCTTTATGAAAGATATCCAATCAATCAGAATGGAGGTTAAAGAGGGTCTTTTTCCTCGTCGTATTCTTTATATGGAAATCAGAGGCCAAGGAACCATCCCCTTGACTCGTACTGATGAGAATTTGACTCCACGAGAAATTGAACAAAAAGCTGCCGAATTGGCCTATTTCCTGCGCGTACCAATTGAAGTTTTTTGAATTTTTATCAAAAGGAACAAATTCGTTCGGATTTATCCAATTGAGATATTCGGAAATCCCATTTACTTAGAATTTACTTATTCTATTATAAATATATATATTTCATCCGAAACGGGATCCTTAATTCTATTTCTATATTCTTTTTTATTTCTATATTCTTTTTTCTAGATCTAAGGACTACATTTTTACAAAAAACTGGGAATAGATCCATAGGTTCGATACCTTGTTATAGAACTCGTGCTTTCGAGAAATATAAGATCAGATAAAGTTGACAAATGAAGCAGTTCATTAACAATTCATAGAAAAAAAAATGAAAAAAAAGAAAGCATTGGCTTCCCTCGCATATCTTGCATCTATAATATTTTTGCCCTGGTGGATCTCTCTCTCATTTCAAAAAAGTCTGGAACTTTGGATTATTCATTGGTGGAATACTAGGCAATCCGAAAATTTTTTGAATGATATTCAAGAGAAAAATGTTTTAGAAAAATTCCTAGAATTAGAAGAACTATTCTTGTTGGATGAAATGATAAAAGAATACCCAGAGACACATATAAAAAAGCTTCGTATAGGAATACACAAAGAAACGATACAATTGGTCAAAACACATAATGAATATCATCTCCATATCATTTTGCATTTGTCGACAAATATAATCTGTTTTACTATTCTAAGTGGTTATTTTATTCTGGGTAATGAAGAACTTGTTATTCTGAATTCTTGGATTCAGGAATTCTTCTATAACTTAAGTGACACAATAAAAGCTTTTTCTATTCTTTTAGTTACTGATTTATGGATTGGATTTCACTCAACCCATGGTTGGGAACTAATGATTGGTTCGATCTACAATGATTTTGGATTGGCTCATAATGAGCAAATTATATCTGGTCTTGTTTCCACTTTTCCAGTTATTCTAGATACAATTGTGAAATATTGGATCTTCCGTTTTTTAAATCGCGTATCTCCTTCGCTTGTAGTCATTTATCATTCAATGAATGAATGATAAACTTATTTGATTTCCTGATTTGATTTCCTGATATCAATCAAAAAGTTTTTTCACGTAAAAAAAGGGCATTTTTTATTTTTCTCATTCTTTATACTTTTCAAGGCCTTTGTCCTGTTTTCGTCGAATTTTTTCAGTACAATGGCAGACTCGTGGATAGGGAACTATACTAACTACCTATCTAATTTATTGTAGAAATTCCGGGATCAATGATTGGATCATGCAAAATAGAAATACTTTTTCTTGGGTAAAGGAACAGATGACTCAATTTATTTCTGTATCGATCATGATATATGTAATAACTCGAGCATCTATTTCAAATGCGTATCCCATTTTTGCGCAGAAAAGTTATGAAAATCCACGAGAAGCAACCGGGCGAATTGTATGCGCCAATTGCCATTTAGCTAATAAGCCTGTGGATATTGAAGTTCCGCAAGCTGTACTTCCTGATACTGTATTTGAAGCAGTTGTTCGAATTCCTTATGATATGCAAGTGAAACAAGTCCTTGCTAATGGTAAAAAAGGGGCTTTGAACGTGGGGGCTGTTCTTATTTTACCCGAGGGATTCGAATTAGCCCCCACCGATCGTATTTCTCCCGAGGTGAAAGAAAAGATAGGAAATCTGTCTTTTCTGAGTTATCGTCCTAATAAAAGAAATATTCTTGTGATAGGTCCTGTTCCAGGTCAAAAATATAGTGAAATCATCTTTCCCATTCTTTCCCCCGACCCTGCTACAAAGAAAGACGTTAACTTCTTAAAATATCCTATATATGTAGGTGGGAACAGGGGAAGGGGTCAGATTTATCCTGATGGGAGCAAGAGTAACAATACAGTCTATAATGCTACATCCGCGGGTATAGTAAGCAAAATAGTACGTAAAGAAAAGGGGGGATATGAAATAACCATAGTTGATGCATCGGATGGTCACCAAGCGGTTGATATTATACCTCCAGGGCCAGAACTTCTTGTTTCAGAGGGTGAATCTATCAAGCTTGATCAACCATTAACAAGCAATCCTAATGTAGGGGGGTTTGGTCAGGGAGATGCAGAAATAGTGCTTCAAGATCCATTACGCGTCCAAGGCCTTTTGTTCTTCTTGGCATCTGTTATTTTGGCACAAATTTTTTTGGTTCTTAAAAAGAAACAGTTTGAAAAGGTTCAATTATATGAAATGAATTTTTAGATCCAGAAATTCCTTACCATCAAGTTGATAAAAAGCGCCGAATTCTTGTTGATCAAAAAAATGAAATATGTATTTCTGTAAACTTCCTTAAACCTAAGGTATACAAAAACAAAGGAAGAAGATACAAGACAAGGACTGGATAAATGAAATGAAAGGAACAGGTACCTCTAGGAAGGATTATAAGTCTTCCTAATCTTCTATTCGACACAAGAAAAGGTAGAACTCCTTTTTCTTGTGTCGTCTTGTATCGAAATAATAATGCTTTTTCTCTTGTTCACCAAAGATTAATATTTCTTCTTTTCCGGATATATCGGAAATCTTTTGTTTAGATTCATACATTCATTATTTTAAATAAATAAAAACATAAGAAATAAGAAGTAGTAGACAAACAAAAAGTTTTAGAGGGGAGTCATTCATTGAGTAAATGGAGCTTCTTCTTCTATTATTCAATTAACTTCCACTTTTAATTTATATTATTTATTTTTCAATATTACTCAAAATTTACTTGTTTGGTTGAAAAGCGGCGCGGATTAGAATCTATTTTTACGCATACCTAAATGCTTATTTTTTATTTTATCTTTTTTTTCTATTTTATATACAATAAGTTTTTATT